TCAGAAAGAAAACTTTCATTAATTCAGTTTTTTTCTTTAATTTCATTCGAGGTAAAACATCCTAAACTTTTTTTAGCAGGGGTGGTATTACACAACCCCCCTTTTTTCACAAATGGTAAGTTCCGGATATCCAAATTTTATATTAGAAGGATTACCATATATAACACAAAATTTCTCCGCCAATTCTTTTTAGTCGAGCTTCTCGGTCTGTCATTATACCTTGAGAAGTCGAAAGGATTACAATTCCGATTCCGCCTAAAATTCGTGGAATTCGTTGAGAGTTAGAATAGATTCGTAGACCCGGTCGACTTATTCTCTTTAAATTTAAAATAGTTTTATAGGATTCTTTTTTATTTCGTCTATGTTTTAGGGTTAAAATCAAAAAATATTGATTGTTTTCGCGATGTTTCCGTACGTTTTCGATAAAACCCTCTCGTAAAAGTATTTTAACAATGCTTTCGGTGATGTTAGTCGACCCTATCCGAACTGTTCCTTTTCTATTCATGTCAGCATTTCGTATAGAGGTTATTATATCAGCAATAGTGTCTTTCCCCATGATAAGTTAAAATTCCTTACTTATTGTTCTATAATTTTCATATAATCAACATGTTCTTTTTCTTTTATTTATATATAGATATAGACGAATTATATATTAATATATGAATTAAATTATTAATTGTTTTATATTAAGGGTATATGCGTGATACACAATCGATTAATTAATTTTATTTCAATACCATTTTTTTAATCCTATACTAACTATCAATATTTAGGTCTTATAAGACCTCAGGAGCTAATGAAACTATTTTAGTAAAGTTTAATTGTCTCAATTCCCGTGGGATCGCCCCAAAAACTCGAGTTCCTTTTGGATTCCCTTCTTGATCAATGACAACTGCGGCATTGTCATCATATCGTATTATCGTCCCATTGTTACGTTTGAGTTCTTTACAAGTACGTACAATTACAGCTCTGATCACTTCTGATCTTTCTAGAGGAGTATTTGGTATTGCTTCCTTGATTACAGCAACAATAACGTCACCAATATGAGCATATCGGCGATTACTAGCTCCTATTATTCGAATACACATCAATTTTCGAGCCCCGCTGTTGTCTGCTACATTCAAATAGGTTTGTGGTTGAATCATATCATTTTTTTGTATCTCTTCTTTTAATGCAAAGGACGAAGTAAAAAAATATTGTTTGTCAAAAAAATAAAACCGATAATCTTTTTATCCTTAAAAGTTATTTAGCCTTTTCATTCTATATTCCTATTCAGAAATAATGAATTGGGTTTTTATCGGCATTTTTGATGCCGCTATTGAAATAGCTTTTCTGGCTATATTTTCGGGTACACCACCCATTTCATAAAGGATTTTACCCGGTTTAACCACAGCTACCCAATACTCTGGGGATCCTTTCCCAGAACCCATACGCGTTTCCGCGGGTCTTACTGTAACTGGTTTGTCTGGAAATATACGTACCCAAATTTTTCCCCCACGTCGTACATTTCGTGACATTGCTCGTCGCCCTGCTTCTATTTGTCTAGATGTGATCCAAGCGGGTTCAAGTGTTTGAAGAGCATATCTGCCAAAACAAATACGATTCCCACGAGAAGATATTCCCTTTAGTCTTCCCCGATGTTGTTTACGAAATCTGGTTCTTTTTGGGTTATAGTTGATGGGTTTTTTCTAAATTATAAATTCCATCTCTACTACAGAACTGAACGTGAGAGTTTCTTCTCATCCAGCTCCTCGCGAATAAAAGTACTAAAAAAGCTTGTATTAAGATATAGATGTAGTTAATGATTAATCCTATTAATCATGGTCTTTTTTGAAATTTAATCTGATCTCTTATAAATTTGTGTATGTCTTTTTCAAAACGGAATCCAAGATGAATTCTATTTCTATTTATTTAAAAATAACGTAATATCATCATCTCGAAGGTCGTTTTTGTTAGAGTTAGAATATTCTAACAAATCCTTATTTTATCTTTTTCATTTTTTTTTTTTTTTTTTTATTTTATTACTTTTTTATAAAAAAAAAAAAAAAAAAATATTCGCCGGCGAATATTTACTCTTTCAATATCTATTTAAGTTTGATGTTTATCCCACGAGGTCTCAGAATCAAAATCAGAATAGATAATAAAGTTTATGGTTTATTCCGCCATCCTGTCCAATGAATTACTAAGATTTGTTTTTCAATAGAATCCTCTATATTCATGGGTTCCGTCGTTCCCATCGCTTCTTGATTAATCATTAGGCCCGAATTCTACAATGGAGCTCTTACATGAAATTTTTAATTTCAGTTTTTAATTTGTTTTTGAGTCAATTTTCTCAGTTTTTATTGGCTCAAGGCTCTTAATTTTTTGTTTTCAGAACAGATTTATTAAATTATTATGAATGAATCTGTATTCATGCTTTATTACATTGCTTTTCTTACAGTGACCTCATAGACTTTCCAAATTGGAATCATATATCATTAATATTAAGTTTTTTCTCTCT